GCATGAGTAATCAAATGAAATAAAGCGGATCGATAAGACCCCATACCTAGAGCTAACATCATATAACCCAGTTGAGACATTGTAGAATAGGCTAAACCTCTCTTAATGTCTTTTTGAGCAAGGGCTAAAGTGGCTCCTAAGAGTACTGTTATTATACCTATCAAAGAAATTATATACATTATAGAAGGGATAACTATAAAAAGAGGAAGAAGACGAGCTACAAGAAAAATTCCCGCCGCTACCATAGTAGCAGCATGTATAAGAGCCGAAATAGGAGTAGGGCCCTCCATGGCATCAGGTAACCATACATGAAGAGGAAATTGTGCGGATTTAGCAATAGGACCCACAAATAAGAGAAATGCACACAAAGTAAGGAATAGGATATTTACTCTATTATTTAAAATTAAATTATTGAATATTTCAAACAAATCCTGAAATTCGAAACTGCCGGTTATCCAATAAAGACCTAAAATTCCTAATAATAAACCAAAATCCCCTACACGATTAGTTACAAAAGCTTTTTGACAAGCATTCGCTGCAACGGGTCGTGTGAACCAAAAACCTATTAATAAATACGAACACATTCCAACTAATTCCCAAAAAAAATAAACTTGGATCAAATTAGAACTAGTAACTAATCCTAACATTGAAGTATTAAAAAAACCCATATAAGCAAAAAACCTAAGATACCCTTGATCATGAGACATATAATTGTCACTATAAATCAGAACCAAAATTCCAACAGTTGAAATTAATATTGACATAATAGAAGTAAGTGGATCAATAAAATAACCGAATTCAAAAGAAAATTCATTATTTATGGTCCAAGACCATACATTTTGATGAATGCAACTTAGAAAAATTTGTTGAATAGATATATAGATTGAAAAGATCATAACTATACTTAACAAAAAAATACTCAGAAAAGTCCACATACGCCGAAGATTTTTTGTTGCTGTCGGAAAAAGTAGAAGTCCAACTCCTAGTAAAATAGGTACTGGAAGTGGAATGAAAGGTATGATCCATGAATATTGATATGTATGTTCCATAAAATAAAAAACCCTTTTTATTTTATTCTTAAATTTTTTATTTCTTATTCACTGGTTTGTATATATATTTTTTTTTTCAAAGGGGACAATAAAAAAGCACGTGATTTCAAACCGAAATAGAAGTTTTTTCGAATTAGTATAATCCTTCATAAATCTTAGAAAAGAACTATATATTCAAATCAAAAAATTAGAAGTTATTTAATAATATTACTAAGTTACTGCCAAAAAAATTATTTGCTTTTTTTTTTATTACTACTAAAAAAAATAATAAAATAAATTGTGATTTTTTGCAGATACAAAAAGTTTATTATAATTCCGTATTACAATAATTTATATACATATATTAAGAATAGAACAAAGATTTATACAACAAAAAAATACTTAATATTAAGTATATAAAAAAAACCTTTACATAAAAAATTTTTTGAGTTTGATTATTTAGAATTATTAAGGAATTAATTTTAATTATGGAATTTAGTGATTGTCTTTCAGTACACTAAGTACACTAAGTGATCTATTTTTTTATTTGCAAGAAAGATTATTATAATCGATATTGTTTTTACATATGAAGGGAATAAATTTCAGAATTTTATTGATAATAAAATCTATATAGATTAATTAAATGAGCACTCTAGTACGGATTTCAAACGTTAAATAAAATAAAATTTTAATAACCCAAATTTCTAAAAAAAGTAAAAAACCGTTGGGTTTTAAACTTTTGAATGTCTTTTTTGTTTTGAAAATAATATCTAATAAAATTTTAAAGAAAAAAACTCAATTTGGAGTACGAAAGAATAGAATAATAAATGTCTTTGACATCCAATTATACCACTGAAAAACTTTTTTTCATTTTTGAATGGCAGTTCCAAAAAAACGTACTTCTATCTCTAAAAAGCGTATTCGTAAAAAAATTTGGAAAAGGAAGGGATATTGGACATCGTTGAAAGCTTTTTCGTTAGGTAAATCACTTTCTACAGGTAATTCAAAAAGTTTTTTTGTACAACAAAATAAATAAAAAACACTAGAATAATTAGAATTATCCTAACTTAAAAACAAAATTTTTTAGAATGAACCTTTTTTTCCAAAGAAGGGATTTTTATTTTACCCATCACTACCTTGATGCAATAATAAATAAAGATCTTGTATTTCCTCTTAACGAGGAAATACAAGATCTTTAAGCGAAATCAATAGTTTCTTCAAATTAATTAATTCTAAGTTTTGTCTTTGGGGTTGAAGTCCCAACTACTTTTAATTTAATTACATTTTTCATTGTCTTCTAGAAAAAAAAAAGAAAATACAAAAAGTGAATTTAAATAATTTAAACTAACTCAGATAAAAAAAGATCTTAATTGAATTAAAACCCCAAACACCTATTTAAACAAGTTTTTATTCATGAAATCAATTGTAAATTCCATTAAAATTGAATTGGCTTCTTTATTTAAATTTTAATTTTAATTTAATCTCGACGATTCAATAAAAACTTGTTAGTATTGTTTTGAACAAGTTGCCGCTATGGTGAAATTGGTAGACACGCTGCTCTTAGGAAGCAGTGCTATAGCATCTCGGTTCGAGTCCGAGTAGCGGCATAAGATCTTATAAAAGAGATATTATAAGTTTTATAATCAAACAAATACCCGACTTTTTTTTTTCGAAAATCGGGTAAAACCTAGTATTAATTTATTAATTTTTAACAAAATTTTTATGATTTTTTCAATTTTAGAGCATATATTAACTCATATCTCGTTTTCGGTCGTTTCAATTGTACTGACAATTTATTTTCTAACTTTATTAGTTAATTTAGATGAAATCATAGGATTTTTTGATTCATCAGATAAAGGAATCGTAATTACGTTTTGTGGTATAACAGGATTATTATTCACTCGTTGGGTTTATTCAGGACATTTTCCATTAAGTAATTTATATGAATCATTAATTTTTCTTTCATGGGCTTTTTCAATTATTCATATTGTTTCCTATTTTAATAAAAAAAAAAAAAATAACCTAAACGCAATAACTGCGCCAAGTGCTATTTTGATTCAGGGTTTTGCTACTTCAGGTCTTTTAAACAAAATGCCTGAGTCTTCAATATTAGTACCAGCTCTCCAGTCCCAGTGGTTAATGATGCACGTAAGTATGATGATATTAGGCTATGGCGCTCTGTTATGCGGATCATTATTATCAATAGCTCTTCTAGTCATTACATTTCGCAAAGTTAGCCCTACTTTTTGGAAAAAGAATATAAAAAAAAATAAATTATTAAATGAATTATTTTCTTTTGATGTACTTTACTACATAAACGAAAGAAATTATATTTTACTACAACAAAACATTAATTTTAGTTTTTCTAGAAATTATTATAGGTATCAATTGATTGAACAGTTAGATTTTTGGAGTTTTCGTATTATTAGTCTTGGATTTATTTTTTTAACCGTCGGCATTCTTTCAGGAGCTGTATGGGCTAATGAGACGTGGGGTTCATATTGGAATTGGGATCCAAAAGAAACTTGGGCCTTTATTACTTGGACCATATTCGCAATTTATTTACATATTAAAAAAAATAGGAATGTTAGGGGTATAAATTCTGCAATTGTGGCTTCTATAGGCTTTCTTTTAATTTGGATATGCTATTTTGGCGTCAATCTTTTAGGAATAGGTTTACATAGTTATGGTTCATTTACATCGAATTAAATAAAACATTAACCAAAAAAATAAAAGAATCCAAATAAAAAAGAATAGCATCTATATATAACTTAATATAAGTTAAGAAATCTAATTAAGTTTTAGTAGTAAATCATCAAGAACCTTTTGAATCAAGTAGTACAATGATTCAAAAGGTTATCACAATACAAAGACCAAAGATTTCGGATTACAATTCAATTTAAAGCTTTTTTTTTCTTTCCTGAAAACTATCCATAAAAATAATTAGATAAAATGGATTCGACCTTGTCACTTGCTAATGAGAGCACAAAATCAGGATAAATCCCAATACCAATTATGGGTAGAAGAATAGAGATTGAAAGAAATAACTCTCGGGGTCCAGAATCAAAAAAAGAAAAGTTTTTGACATTAATTAACTTGTATCCATAGAACATTTGGCGTGACATAGATAATAAATATATAGGAGTTAATATCATTCCAATTGCCATTACAAAAATAATTAAAATTTTTGTAATTAAGAAATATTTTTGGCTGGTAATTATTCCAAAAAAAACAATTAATTCTGCAACAAAACCACTCATGCCCGGTAATGCAAGGGAAGCCATCGATAAGATAGTGAACATTGTAAATATCTTTGGAATGGAGATAGCCATTCCACCCATTTCATCAAGATAAACAAGCCGAATTCTATCATAACTAGTTCCTGCCAAGAAAAAAAGTGCAGCGCCAATAAATCCATGAGATATTATTTGTAAAATAGCTCCATTAAGTCCAGGGTCCGTTATAGAACCAATACCTATAATTATAAAACCCATATGAGATACAGAAGAATAGGCTATTCTCTTTTTTAAATTACGTTGACCGGGAGATGTTGAAGCTGCATAAATTATTTGGATTGTACCGACTACCATCAACCAAGGAGAAAACATAGAATGAGCGTGAGGTAATAATTCCATATTGATTCGAACCAACCCATATGCTCCCATTTTTAATAAGATTCCAGCGAGAAGCATACAGGTACTGTAATGTGCCTCGCCGTGGGTGTCAGGTAACCAAGTATGTAAAGGTATAATCGGTGATTTGACGGCAAAAGCAATAAGAAATCCAATATAAAAAAGTATTTCGAGTGTGACAGGATAGGATTGATTAGCTAATAGTTCTAAATTTAATGTTGGTTCGTTCGAACCATATAAACTTATACCTAAAACTCCTATTAATAAAAAAATAGAACTTCCTGCAGTGTATAAAATAAATTTTGTAGCTGAATACAGGCGTTTCTTTCCACCCCACATGGATAAAAGTAGATAAACGGGAATTAATTCTAATTCCCACATGATGAAAAAAAGTAAAATATCCCGAGAAGAAAATGATCCTATTTGACCGCTGTACATTGCTAACATCAGGAAATGGAATAATCGGGAATCCCGAGTAACAGGAAAAGCCGCTAAAGTAGCTAAAGTAGTAATAAATCCCGTCAATAAAATCGTTCCTATAGAAAGTCCATCTACTCCCATTCTCCAGTAAAAATCAAAAAAATTGATCCATTTATAATCTTCGGACAGTTGAATTAATGGATCTTCCATTTTATAATTATAACAAAAAGCGTAGGTCGTTAGAAGAAGTTCTAAGATACAAATGCATATAGTATACCATTTATTTACTTTATTTCCCCTATGCGGGAAAAATAACATTAACGAACCAGCAGATATTGGAAAAACAACAATTATTGTTAACCAAGGAAAATCATTCGTGGTAAAGACAAGATACACCAGGTCCAAAGAACGCGTACTCAAAAAAAATATATAAATAAAAAAATATAATTTAACTTTTTTGAGTACGAGTACTTGTCAATAAAAAAAATAAAATGTATTCCAAATTTATTCAAATGAGGTTTTCGGTAACGTATCAATAAGCTAGACCCATGCTTCGAGTTGTTTCATGCCATAAATAAACTCGAACGCTCAAAAAATCCGTTGGACAGGCAGATTCACATCTCTTACAACCAACACAGTCCTCGGTTCTTGGAGCGGAAGCTATTTGCTTAGCTTTACATCCATCCCAAGGTATCATTTCTAATACGTCTGTAGGGCACGCTCGGACACATTGAGTACATCCTATACAGGTATCATAAATTTTTACTGAATGTGACATAGGATCTATAGTTTTTTGAATGTCATAAATTTTCAATCTAGTAAACTTCTAACTGAATGATATATTAAAATACTAGATGAAGCGATGATTTCCTTTAATAGAATTTTTGTAATCAATTCTGGCTCAATTGATAAAAATTGGGGCTAAAATACTTTGATTTCTTAGATTTTCACAAATATAATCTAGTAAGTCATAACCTATTATATATGAAAATTTAAATCTATAATTTTTTTTTATGCTACTTATTTAATAAGGTCGATTGGTTGATGCGAGTTGATTTTCTGTTACGATAAATTGACGAAACTATAGCTAATCCAATAGCTGCTTCAGCGGCTGCAATTGCTATAACAAAAATGCAGAAAATATCCCCCTTTAGTTGGGAATTATCAAAAAAATCAGAAAATGTTACGAAATTCATATTAACTGCGTTGAGTATAAGTTCAAGACACATAAGAGCCCTAACCATATTTGGACTCGTGATCAATCCATAAAGACCAATAAAAAATAAATAGGCACTCAAAACAAGTACATGTTCGAGTATCATTCAGCAACTCCTTATCAATTTTGATTAATTTAAATATGAATAATAATTCACCGGATTCAATCAACTAGAATATAAAAAAAAGTACGAATAAAAACTATAATATTTAGGTAAAAAAAATTTTTCAAATATATATCAAATATAAAAATTTATATTTAAAATATGAAATAGTATTCAATCAAATTTAATTGAATGAACAAAAAAAACATCATAACATACACAAAGTTTTCTTTGGTCTTTACTAATTGAACGTTTTTTATTGACGAGCCACAGAAATTGCACCTATCAAAGCAACTAAAAGAATTATTGAAATGAGTTCAAATGGAAGAAAAAAATCTGTTGATAAATGAATTCCTATTTGTTGACTATTACTTATTAAATCTTGCTCTAGAATCTGGTTTAATCTTGTAGTCCAAATAACCCCGTACCATGACGTATCGAGAATAGTAGAAATTAATGAAAAAAGAATAGTTGTACAAACCAATGAAGTAATCCCATTCCCAACGGTCCACAGATTGAAATCTGTGGAATATTCTGAATCATTCATGAACATCACAGCAAATATGATTAAAACATTTATGGCCCCCACGTAAATAAGGAGTTGTGCAGCAGCTACAAAATGGGAATTTGATAGAATATACAATAAAGATATACAAACAAGAACAAATCCTAAGAAAAAGGCTGAAAAAATTGGGTTGGGAAGTAATACCACTCCCAGACCTCCTACTAGAATACCGGATCCCAGAAAAACTAAAAGAAAATCATGTATTGGTCCAGGCAAATCCATTATATTATTAAAATAAGAAAAAAATAGAAATCCTTTTCATGACCTTATTAATTTAACCGGGGAGTTTTTTTTTATATGTTTCTAATAGAGTGAAATTAGAATCTAATGGATATGAATTTATGTAGATACAATTATTAGACAGTTTCGCTTTTTATGCTAAAGTGTATTTTCAACCTATCTATTTCAAGAAAGTAATTACGAATTTATTATAGTAAAAGGCGGGGTCTTAATACTTAATATTATTATATTAATATAATACAAGTTTTTAATTAAATTCTTTATATAATTCAAAATTTTTGAATTCATTTTTTAATAAACTTAATGGGTTTACCCATTTTTTGTTTGAGGTGAATTCAAAATTGTTCGAATAGTGTAATCGTCAATTACTGACATTGGTAAACGACCCAAAGCTATTTGATTATAATTCAATTCGTGACGATCATAAGTTGAAAATTCATATTCTTCAGTCATTGACAAACAATTTGTTGGACAATATTCAACACAATTACCGCAAAAAATACAAATTCCAAAATCAATACTGTAATTAAGCAATCGTTTTTTTCGAATATTAGTTTCCAATTTCCAATCAACAACAGGCAGATCTATAGGACATACTCGAACACATACTTCACAAGCAATGCATTTATCAAATTCAAAATGGATTCGCCCGCGTAAACGTTCCGAGGTTAGTAATTTTTCATAGGGATATTGAATAGTTACAGGTAAACGATTTGTGTGGGATAAGGTAATCATGAAACCTTGACCAATATACCTTGCAGCTCGTAGGGTTTGTTGACCATAATTCATGAACCCGGTTATCATAGGAAGCATATTGTAATTATCTATGAATAATTTTATCTTTGTTTCTTTCTCTTGGTTAAAACAAGTAATGAATATGTTGGATTCATTTTCAATTTAGAGTGAAAAGAGTTGGAAAGAAGTTGTTAATAATAGATTACCAAGGGAAATTGGTAAAAGAAATTTCCATCCAAGATTTAATAGTTGATCCATTCTTAGCCTAGGTAAAGTCCATCTTGTTGCGATAGAAATGAACAAGAACAAATAAGTTTTAGCTAATGTAACAAAGATACCAATTGTTGTTCCAAAAATTTGATCCCGTTCAAATAGCTCCAGAATAGATATATACGGAATAGAAATATTCCAACCGCCTAAGTATAGAACTGTTACAAATAATGAGGAAATTAATAGATTTAGATAAGAAGCAACGTAAAATAAACCAAATTTGATACCTGAATATTCAGTTTGATAACCTGCTATTAATTCTTCTTCCGCTTCTGGTAAATCAAATGGTAACCTCTCGCATTCTGCTAGGGAAGAAATTAGAAAAATGATAAAACCTATAGGTTGACGCCACAAATTCCATCCCCAAAAACCATATTTTGATTGTGCCTCAACTATATCAACTGTACTTAAACTATTAGATAATCCTAGTCGGTGATAACATTACTATTCTCACCGCTATTACAAAACCGTACATGAGGTCTTCGCCTCATACGGCTCCTCGGGGGCCATAAATAAATATAAGGACCAGATTAGTTATATGGATATGATGTGTTCTAAAATAGATTAAATATAAATCTATCTGGGGTCCCGAATTATACCAAAGGAATTCTGTCTGCTCAAATTCTAAGAATAAAACAAAGCGCTTCGGAATTCATCTCATCCTTTACAAATTTTAATTTCTATTTGTTGAGTAATAACTTAATCCTTTAATAAAATACTCCTTGTAAAAAAAAGGTATTTCAGCCCATCGTGGTTTTCAATTACGAAAAAGAATTAGACATCCTATTAGTTTATTATTCATGACAGAACTTCTATTTTATTTTCGAAATAAATGAAAAAAAAAGTCCTTGTTTCGTTCCTATTCTTCTTTCTTTTTTATAAAAAAGTTGGTGGGCTTAAAAAATAAAGGATTATTTCGTTTCTGATAGTCATTAGATTTATCGGTGGATAGGAGCATACTCTGAATCGGAATCTTGGGGAGTACTGTCTGATCATTTCTACTAATTTAAAGCCCCAATTAACCTTCTTTTTTTTGTTATCTTATGTTATGCATAAATATACTTTTCAATTTGGTTAATCTCTATTACAAATTCTTTGTGTATTTTGGTGTTTCTAACCATCCACTCACTTTTACCTAATTGCCGCTCACTTTGTAATACATGTATGTTAATCTATATAACTGATAGTGAAAACGCCATATGTTTAACCTTTTAACCCGCTTCAAGACAGGATGACTAATCAACCAACCTTGGGGTAAAGCGATTCTTACGCTTATGTTTATTTCCGTTTAACCTTTGTACATAGGAAATGAGACTCAATTTTTCTTTTTACTGCTAATTTCTGAGCAGTTTTTTTCACTCATATATAACTATCAAATTCCCTTTCCTTTTATTAAGATTAACCCGAAGGATAAAAATATATATATATTCCGTTTTTAACTTATTCGTATAGAAGAAACGTAATAGTAAAAATGTTTATGCTTCAACGAATCGCACGTAGAGATATTGATAAAACACATAGAGTTAATGGTATTTCATAACTAATAGATTGGGCAGCAGCTCGGAGACCACCTAAAAAAGAATATTTATTATTTGATCCATAGCCTGACATAAGAAGTCCAATAGGAGCAATACTTGAGATGGCAATCCATAAAAAAATACCGATATTGAGATCCGCTAAAACAAGGTGATTGCTAAAGGGAATTACTGAATAACTTAGTAAAATAGAGATAACTGCTATCGACGGTCCAATACTAAATAAAGGAGTATTTCCTCTAGCTGGACGAAGATCTTCTTTGAAAAGTAGTTTTGTCCCGTCGGCTAGGGCTTGAAGAATTCCCAACGGGCCGGCGTATTCAGGTCCAATACGTTGTTGTATCCCTGCAGATATTTCTCTTTCTAACCACACAATTACTAGTACACCTGTTATGATTCCCAATACAAGAGAAAATATAGGGACAAACATCCATATGAGTCCATAGACCTCTTTTAAAGATTCCAATCTAACAAAAGAATTTATAGTTTGTACTTCTGTTGCATAAATTATCATTTTAACGATCAACTTCTCCCATAATTATATCTATGCTACCGAGTATCGTCATAATATCAGCCAATTTAATTCTTTTAACTAGTTCAGGAAGAATTTGCAAATTAATAAAACCCGGTGGTCTTATTTTCCATCTCCAAGGAAAACCGCTTTGATCTCCTATGAGAAAAATTCCCAACTCCCCTTTTGGAGCTTCAACTCTTACATAAAGTTCTTGTTTCGATAATTCAAAAGTAGGAGAAGGTTTTTTACTAATGAATCGATATTCAAAATCATTCCATTCTGGATTCCTTTTTCTATCAAAGCCTCTGCTTTCTAAATTCTCATAGGGACCTCCCGGAAGTCCTTCCAGAGCCTGTTGAATAATTTTTATGGATTCTGTCATTTCGCTAAGTCGTACTAAATAACGAGCTAATGAATCCCCTTGTTTTTGCCATTGAATTTCCCATTCAAATTCATCGTAAGACTCATAACGATCCACTTTACGAAGATCCCATGGTATTCCGGATGCGCGTAGCATTGGTCCGGATAACCCCCAATTTATTGCTTCTTCCCCACCAATAATCCCAACTCCTTCAACCCGTTCTAAAAAAATAGGATTTCGTGTAATCAGTTTTTGATATTCAACAACCTCGGTTAAAAAATAATCACAAAAATCCAAGCATTTATCTACCCAACCATAAGGTAAATCAGCCGCTATTCCTCCAATACGAAAAAAATTATGCATCATTCTCATACCGGTGGCAGCTTCAAATAGATCATATATAAATTCCCGTTCTCTGAAAATATAGAAAAAAGGAGTCTGCGCACCAATATCTGCCATAAAAGGGCCGAGCCATAACAGATGAGAAGCTATACGACTCAATTCCAGCATAATTACTCTTATATAGCTGGCCCTTTTAGGAACTTGAATATTTCCCAATTGTTCTGGTCCATTTACTGTTATTGCTTCTGTAAACATAGTAGCTAAATAATCCCATCGCGTTACATAAGGTAAATATTGTATAATTGCTCGGTTTTCTGCAATTTTTTCCATCCCCCTGTGTAAATAACCCAATATGGGTTCACAGTCAACAACATCCTCACCATCTAGAGTAACAATTAAGCGAAGAACACCATGCATGGATGGGTGGTGAGGTCCCATATTGACTAGCATAAGATCTTTTCCTGTAACTGTTCTCTTCATAAGTTTTTCCTTGATTCGTTCTGGCATGAATTATATTGCTGAAAAAGAAGTTTCTCAAAAAATTCAAGATCTAAAAAATGAACTAATTCACAATTTTGTAATTTAACGAGTTTTTAATTCCCGAATATTCAACTGATTTATTAATTCTTTATAACGTACTCTATTTTTTTTTGACAAATAAGCCAGCAGTCGTTGACGTTTTCCCAGAATTTTTCGTAGACCCCTCTGAGATAAATAATCTTTTCTATGCAATTCCAAATGTGAAGTAAGTCTTCGTATCTTATTAGTGAAACTGAATACTTGAAATTCAACAGATCCCCTGCTTTCTTCTTTTTTTTCTTGAAATGAAATGAATGCATTTTTTATCATAAAAAGAAATCCTTCCCTTTTTAATATGAATTGAAAGATATGAATTTTACAGATCAGTAATAATAGTGGTAGCTTTTTTGTACAAGGATCTGAATTTAATTATCAACTTCTTAATTCTTAATTTTATAAAAAAGTCTAAATTTAGATCTGATCTAAAAAGGAGGATTCTTTTAATTTATTTATGGATCTGCTCTGATTGGTATCTACGTCATTGATTAAATTAATCTCATGTCTAAAGATTTAATTTAAAACAATTCCCCATATTTGTGCATACAGTTGTTTTCATATACCGTAACTTATTATATATATATATAGTAAAAAGGATCTATAATTAATGAATTTTAAATCGCGTATACATATGTATTCTTATCATACTGAAACGATTTCCGTTAGTAGTATTAAACCAATAGCGATTCATACAAGCTAAATCTTCTAATCTAAAATTGGGCCAAAGAAAGGATTTTAATTTAATTAGGTTATTTTTATCCTTATCAAGATCTTTCTTTTTATGCAAAACTGTGGTCGAATTTTGAATATTCTTATCAAATCTTGATTTTATATCCCTCGCATTTTTTTTTTTTAAGTTGAAACAAATTAGAATTCGAAATTCTCTACGTCGTTTAGGGGAGAAAATATTTTCAGGAACAAAGAAATCATAATTATTTTTTTTTCTATTTACAGTTTTGTTTTGATATTTTGTAATGGATTTTTCAAAAATTTTTTTGTATCTTTTACTTTTTTTTTTTTTATGAACCAATGAAATACCTATGGTTCTATATATAATAAGTTGTCCATCATTTTTTACAGACAAACGTACAGGTTCAATAAAAAAAATTCCTTTTTTCATTAATTTTGAAAAGGTTAAATTCTTCTCAATCATTAGAATGTCTAGGCTCATCTCCCCTCTTTCAATAGAAGATATCGCTATCTCGTTTGGATTTTTTAGTCTAACCAAGAGACAGTATACTTTTACATTATTGATAATTTTTTGATTAAAAAAACAATTCCATCGCAATTGAAAACGCGAATACCTGGTGAGAAATAATTTGAGTTTCGCTTTTGTATTGCTTTTGTATTGTTTTTTATTTTTACGTTTTTTTATCTTCGATTCCGCATAATTTTCTTCAATATTTTTTTCTTGGTTTGATAGAGCTGATTCAGGATTTCTTTTTTTTTCTTTATCTGATTCAAGCTCTCCTTGACCGGCCGATTCTTCTTCTTCTTTATTTTTATTATAAAATCGAAGGGATTTTTTTTCATTTGATGGTATAAACTTTCGAGCGATCTTTTTATTAACATTTTTGTTTTCATTAAAATTGAAAAGAAGTAATTTAATTGGTATGACCCACGGTTTCTTTTTATATGTACTAGAAAATAATAAAAATTCTGGAAAGAAAAAAAATTCAAAATTTGTTATACGACGATTTAGTATTTCTTCATTCATTCCCATCCAATCAAAAAAGAAACTTTTTTGATTGGTTTGATTGGCAAGACCCGTCTTAGTTATTTTATCAACTCTTTGATAATTCTGAACTTTAGTCTTAATATATTTTTTTTTACTCTTGGTATCAATCCAGGGCTCAATATTTAATTTTACTCTTGGTATCAATCCAGGGCTCAATATTTAATTTTTTTCGAAACCAAAAGTTTAGAATTCTCCAACCCAAATATTTTCTATGCCGAATTTCCCCCATACCCCGAATATTATATTTTTCTAGAAAACAAGAGACTAAACAATTATCTAGAGCAATACCTATAGACATGTCAAAAATTTTTTTTTCTGTAGAATGAATAGATTTGTAGCAAAAAAGATTATATATATAATCTTTTTTTAAATTATGTTTTGGATTTAAAAACGAGTCGGCCTCAAAAAAATTTTGTTTTTTGTAATTATCAACTTTGTTTTTTTCATATGAATCCTCTTTGGTTAAACTTGGCTTTAGAACTAGAGAGTCTTGGTTTATTTTATTTTTCCATTTTTGGTTTACTAATCCAGCCCAAGCAACCTGAGGTAAATTGTATTGATAATGACTTCGTAACCAGTTTTTCCATTGATTTACTTCGGAATTTAAAAAAGTTTTATCTTTCAATTCATAATGAAAAATTCCTTGTTCTTGAAAAAAATCCTTTATTTTATTCTTAATAAAAAAGGATGTTATGCAGATGTTATATTCAAAAACAGCCTTTAATTTCGAAAAGTTACTAACTTGGATTTTTGATAATTTGTAAAATACATAGGCTTGTGATAAAGAGCATAGGTCAGAACTAAAAATTTTTTTTTTTGATATTAAATTTTTTATAGTCGAAATAAAATAAATGGTATTTTTTTTTTTTTCTCCAGTTTCTTCATTCTTGTAAATATATTTATCAATAATTGTTTTTGTTGATTCAAAAAAAAGTTGTGTAGTAATTCTTGGAATATTAATGATACCTATAAAAATAGCTATAGATAGTTGTTCGATGCAAAATTTTATAAAAAAAATAGATTTACGAATTAATCGGGTATTTTGTCTTTTGAATGTCTGCCAAAATTTTTTTGATGACTTAATTATTTTATAACCATAACGCGGTTTGTTACAACTATTAGTTAGGTTTTGTTTTTCTTTTGAAATTTCTTCTATTTGATTTTTGATTGTCTTTAGTCTATCAACCAAATTTTTTTTTTTTTTTTTCGCTGAGTGAAGAATTTATCCACTCCATGGATTTATTTTGAACAGATAGTTCATGAATCATCTGATTACTCATTATTGAATCTTTTTTAGTTTCATTTAATTCATAAATTTCTCTCAGGCCAAATAATGGAATTAGATTTATTTTTGAAAGATCTTTTATTTTTCCTTTTATAAAAATAAAGTTTTTGATCATCCAGTTTTTAATTTCTTTTGCGACTTTTAGGAAAATTGTTGCTCTTTCTTTGAAAATCCTTAAAACCAGAAAAGACTTAGTTTTGAATTTTTTGATTCTTTTTTTTAATTCTTTAGAAATAGGTTCAAAAAAAGAGGGCTTTGTTTGGGCAGAACCAAACGGTACTTCGGTTTCCAGCCCCCAAACTGTTAAAAAACAAAAATCGTTTTTTTCTACTTTGTCTTTTGTTTTTTTTAGTCGAGCCTTCTGAGATGATTGAAATTTAGATTTATGCCAAGGTTTAAGATAAAAGGGAAATAGGATTTTTATCTGAATACCGTCCGTT